AATAAGGTGCCTGATTAAAGTTCTACTTTGATAGAGTAGATCAAGTATATTTATACCCTTATTATATTTTAAACTCAAGATAAATCCTTAGGAAGCAAAATCCCCCGTAAAGGTAAGCTAATTGAAGCTATTAGGTTCATACCCTTGCTATAGAAGACAATCCTTCTCCTTTTTAATCTTGAATATTAGTAACTTACTATTTTTTATAATAATAATTATAGGAACATTTATAGTCGTTAGATCTGAAACTTGGCTGGGAATGTGGATAGGGCTAGAAATAAACCTAATTGCATTCATCCCAATTTTGTACAAATCAAAAAGAACAACATCCTCCGAAAGATGTATAATTTACTTCCTAATTCAAAGAATAGGGTCAATCTTAATACTCATGTCTGTACTAAGTAGATCTCTGATGGTAATCTCTCCTTACCTAATCAGAGAATTATTTAATCTTATATTGCTGTTAAGAATGATAATTAAATTGGGGATTCCCCCCTTCCACTTCTGATTCCCAGAAATCTTGGAAAAGATAAGTTGGGTTAACTCTACCATTTTAATAACATGACAAAAAGCTGGACCTTTAATTATTATATCTCACATCGTGGACGTCTCTAAGCTCCTGCCTCCCGTTATTTGCATTACCGTGATCGTAGGGGCGATTGGCGGACTTAACCAAACTTCCATCCGAAAGATTATAGGGTACTCCTCCATCAACCACATAGGATGAATAATCGCTAGAATAAAGTTTCATAATGAGTTTTGAATCAAATACCTAATTATCTATTCAATCATTATTACATTAATAATTTACACCTTTAATGTATACTCAGCATTTTTTATTAATCAACTAACATCAAATAACCCTAAATTTTTAGAAAAACTGATAATCATCATTCAATTCCTGAGACTAGGGGGACTGCCTCCATTTTTAGGGTTCCTGCCCAAATGATTTGTTATTCAAGCAATAATTATCTCCAACTCACTCACAATTTTAGGAGTAATAATTGCATCCGTACTCATTACATTATTTTACTACCTCCGATTAGTAAGAACAACCCTGCTAATCCATAGTTCAACCCCTAAATGAAATAAACAAAATCAACTAACCAAAGAAATGGCGGTAATTATTATCACTATCAACATTCTACTACCCCTCATTGCAATATTTGGCCTGTAAAGCTTTAAGTTAATAAACTATTAACCTTCAAAGTTAAAATTACAGGCCTTTCTGTAAGCTTTAGTAAAATTACTACTTTAGAATTGCAGTCTAATATCATATATTGACTACAAAGCCAAACATAATGACAGAGGGTTTATCAACCATGAATAAATTTACAATTTACTACCTAATAATTCAGCCACCCTATCCCTATGAACAAATGAATTTACTCAACAAACCACAAGGATATTGGAACTCTTTATTTTTTATTCGGAGCCTGAGCAGGTATAATCGGGACATCAATAAGATGATTAATCCGAATTGAATTAGGGCAACCAGGATCTTTTATTGGAGACGATCAAACATACAACGTAATTGTTACTGCACATGCATTCGTTATAATCTTCTTCATAGTTATACCTATTATAATCGGGGGCTTCGGCAACTGATTAGTCCCTCTAATAATTGGCGCACCAGATATGGCTTTTCCACGAATAAATAATATAAGATTCTGGCTCCTACCCCCATCCCTCACACTCCTGCTAATAAGCAGAGCAGTAGAAGCCGGAGCAGGAACAGGATGAACTGTCTATCCCCCCTTGTCTAGAAACTTAAGACATGCAGGAGCATCCGTAGACTTAGCAATCTTCTCACTACACTTAGCAGGAGTCTCCTCTATTCTGGGAGCAGTTAACTTCATCTCCACAATTATTAATATACGCCCAGCAGGGATAGCTCCTGAACGGATCCCTCTCTTCGTTTGGTCAGTAGGAATTACCGCTCTCCTACTTCTACTTTCATTACCAGTTTTAGCCGGAGCCATTACGATACTTCTCACTGACCGTAACTTCAACACAAGATTCTTTGATCCTGCCGGAGGGGGAGACCCTATCCTCTACCAACACCTATTCTGATTCTTTGGACATCCTGAAGTCTACATTCTCATTCTACCCGGATTTGGTATTATTTCCCACATCATCGCCATAGAAACAGGTAAGCAGGAGCCATTTGGATCCTTGGGGATAATCTATGCTATGCTAACTATTGGAATTCTAGGATTCATTGTATGAGCACACCACATATTCACTGTTGGTATGGATGTAGACACTCGAGCCTACTTTACATCAGCAACTATAGTTATTGCCGTTCCTACAGGAATTAAGGTATTCAGCTGAATTGCAACTCTACACGGAGCTAAAATTGAACCCTCTCCAAGACTTCTCTGAGCATTAGGATTTGTATTTTTATTCACTATTGGTGGCTTAACCGGAGTTATTCTTGCTAATTCAAGAATTGATATTATCCTACATGACACCTACTATGTTGTAGCCCACTTCCATTATGTATTATCTATAGGAGCTGTATTTGCAATCATGGGAGGGATTATTCAGTGATATCCCCTATTTACAGGATTAACCCTTAAGCCTCTTTGATTAAAAGTACAATTTATAATTATATTTATTGGAGTTAACATAACATTCTTCCCACAACACTTCTTAGGATTAAGTGGAATACCACGACGATACTCTGACTATCCAGATAGATATACATGCTGAAATGTGATCTCTTCTATAGGAAGAACCCTATCATTGCTAGGAACTATTCTATTTATTGTTATCCTTTGAGAAAGCATAGTATCACAACGACAAGTGCTATTCATTCAAAGAATGTCCTCAAACATTGAGTGATTACAAAAATACCCTCCCGCTGAACACTCATACTCTGAACTTCCTATTTTATCTTCCTCTTGATGTGGCAGATTAGTGCAGTAAATTTAAGCTTTACTTATAAAGAACCCTCTTTCATTAAGAATTGCAAGATGATCAACATTAAGACTACAAGATGCCAACTCCCCAATCATAGAAAATGCAACATTCTTCCATGACCATTCCATGATAATCCTATCAATGATTACAATTGTAGTGCTATACATAATTGGAGCAACTATCTTAAATAAGTACATTAACCGGGACTTACTGGAAGGGCAGGCCCTAGAATTAATCTGAACAGCCTTGCCCGCAATCACTCTAATTTTTATTGCACTACCATCAATTCGTCTACTCTATATAATAGACGAAGTCAAAACACCCATAGTTACAATTAAAGCAATAGGACATCAATGATACTGAAAATATGAGTACTCAGACTTTGAAGATATTGAATTTGAATCATATATAACCCCTGTTTCAGATCTAACCCAAAGTCAGCCCCGATTACTAGAGGTAGACAACCGAACGGTCCTACCCTTTAAATCACAAATCCGATTATTATGCAGAGCATCAGACGTACTTCACTCGTGAGCAATCCCATCCCTCGGGGTTAAGGTTGATGCCACTCCCGGACGCTTAAATCAAACAGGATTTTTTATTAATCGACCAGGGGTTATATACGGCCAATGCTCAGAAATTTGCGGGGCCAACCATAGCTTCATGCCCATCGTTATTGAAAGAGTAAGAGCCAACCAATTCATCAGCTGATTAAGATCCTTCAAATAATTAATTAATAGACAACTCATTAAGTGACTGAAAGTAAGTAATGGTCTCTTAAACCAAAATATGGTGAATAACAACTACCCTTAATGAAAGAAGTTAGTTTAAATAAAACATTAGCCTGTCAGACTAAAAATATCAATAAGATACATCTTAATTCCACAAATAGCCCCCTTATGATGAACGTCCCTATTCTCAACATTCATCCTATCATTTATTATAATATGAATTGTGATATATTATCAAAATACAATAACAGCCAGCCTCAAACAAGATACTAAGATAAAGAAAATAAACCTAAATTGAAAATGATAAGAAACCTATTCTCAACATTTGATCCTGCAACAACTATTAACCTATCATTCAACTGAACAAGAACATTCTTAGGATTTATTATCATCCCCCACCTATTTTGGCTAATCCCCTCACGATACTCCTCAATAATTAAAATAGCCTACACTAAATTACATCAAGAATTCAAGCTACTCCTAGGGCCTAACACAATAGGATTCACAATTCTATTCATTTCATTATTTATATTTATTTTAATAAACAACATAATAGGACTGATACCGTATGTATTCACTAGATCTAGACACTTAGTGTACACTATAACCTTAGCGCTTCCCCTCTGGATATCCCTAATAATCTTTGGGTGAATTAATCACACCCAGCATATATTCGCTCATCTAATTCCTGAGGGAAGCCCGCCCGTCCTAATACCCTTCATAGTCTGCATTGAAACAATTAGAAACATCATTCGACCAGGGTCCCTAGCAGTTCGATTAACTGCAAACATAATCGCAGGCCATTTATTAATATGCTTGCTAGGCAAAGATATAATAAACATAAATGAACTCGTTATTCCAATAATTATAAGAATTCAAATCATGCTGATACTATTTGAGACTGCAGTATCCATTATTCAAGCATATGTATTCTCAGTACTTAGAACCCTTTACACTAGAGAAGTAGCTTATGGCAGCACATAGAAACCACCCATACCACCTAGTAGACTATAGACCATGACCATTAACAGGATCAATTGGAGCAATAACGATTACATCCGGAATGATCATATGATTTCACAAAAACAATATAAACCTCTACCTATTCGGCGTCATAATTATCATTTTAACGATAATCCAATGATGACGGGATATTTCCCGAGAAGGGACCTACCAGGGAAAGCACACACTTCCAGTAACGGCCGGGCTTAAATGAGGAATAATCTTATTCATCGTATCAGAAGTATTCTTCTTCATCTCCTTCTTCTGAGGATTTTTCCATAGAAGACTCTCCCCAACAGTAGATATTGGCATATCATGGCCCCCAAGGGGCATCATAGCATTTGACCCCATACAAATCCCTCTCCTAAACACAATAATTCTACTATGCTCAGGAATTAGAGTAACATGGGCACATCATAGATTAATAGAAAGAAATCACAAACAAACAACACAAGCCCTCTTTATCACAGTAATCCTAGGGATATACTTTACTTTACTACAAGCATACGAATATTATGAATCTAGATTTACAATTAGAGATTCAGTCTATGGATCATGCTTTTTTATAGCAACAGGATTTCACGGAATTCACGTTATTATCGGAACCACATTTTTAGGGGTATGTTTAATACGACACATCCTATGCCACTTTAGAAGAAAGCACCACTTTGGGTTCGAAGCAGCAGCATGATACTGGCATTTTGTAGACGTCGTATGACTATTCTTATATATTTCAATCTACTGATGAGGTAGCTATCCTTTTAGTATATAAGTATATTTAACTTCCAATTAAAAGGTTTGATTTTCAAAAAGGATAATATATAAAGTCTTTACATCCTTAATAATAGCCCTATCAGTATCAATCTTGTTAATTACTGCATGCACAATCATCTCAAAAAAATCAATCCTAGATCGAGAAAAAATATCGCCATTCGAGTGCGGGTTCGATCCTAAAAGATCATCACGAATACCTTTTTCAATTCAATTCTTCATAATTGCAATCCTATTTTTGATCTTTGATATTGAAATTGTTATTATTCTCCCAATAATTATTGTAATTAGGGGGAGATTAATCAAAATATGATTCTCTACAATTACTCTATTTATTATAATCCTCCTACTAGGGCTGTATCATGAATGAAATAACGGAATTCTAGAATGAGCAAACTAGGGGATGTAGTTAACAATAACATTTAACTTGCAATTAAAAAGTACTAATAGTCTTCCTCAAAAGTAATGAAGTAACAATTTACCCTTAGCTTCGACCTAAAAATTAGAGAATATATCTCCTTACTTATATTAGACCACAAACCCCCACTACTCTAACTCACACCAAATAAGCACTTTTAATATTCTACACAAAAAATAGTGAAATAATACTCACCCCCTCAACTAAAACTTAGTTGAAGCCAAAATAGAGGCCCTTTACTGTTAATGAAGAAACTGATGCATAGCATCCAACTAAAAGGGAATGAAGATTCTAAAAGAAGCTGCTAACTATCTTTTAAAGCGGCTAAATTCCGTTTTTCCCTTCAATTCAAGTAGTTTATAAAAACACTTCATTTTCAATGAAGAAAAGGAATAAAAATTCCCTAGAATATTCAAGGAGAGCCTAACTCTCATCTTAACAGCTTCAATGTTAAACTTTACATAAGCTACCTAAATAGATAGAGATAATTAAAAACATAAAAAGAAACGTCAACAAGAAAAGTTTAATATTATTAAACTGATAAAAACTAATAGACTTACTTATAAAAGATCTATACATTAAAGAAGAATTAGAAATAAAGTACTCACCTCACCCAGAATCCATAACCTCTACAAAACCCCTAGATAAAGTCATAAACTTCCCATACAACATATAAGTTCTAAAAGAAGGCATAAATCACATACAGCCTCTAAAAAAGGACAAAAAATACCACTTTATATAATAAACAGGAGAAAAAAAAGTAGAATAACATAATTCATAGCCCATCCAACCCCCTAAAAAAACAAAAGCCAAAGGCATAGCCCTCAAATACATAGGCAATACAATTAAACTAGGAACACCAAATAACAATCAACTCAAAATACTCCCCCCTGAAATAGATAAAAGGGATAAAAGAATTATTGATTTCATAATAATCCTATCCTCATAATAACCCTGACAAGAATAAAAATTGATATTATAAGATAAACAATAAAAAACTAAACGAGTTCTATAAGAGACAGTCAAACCAACAGAAATGAAAAAAATCATAAAAACAAAAGAATTAAAAAAAGATAAAGTTATTAACTCAAGAATAGAATCCTTAGAGTAAAACCCTGATATAAAAGGAAGACCACACAAGGAAATATTTGAAATACAAAAACAGGAACAAGTAAAAGGCAACTGATTAACTATCGCACCCATGTGACGAATATCCTGGGAATCTCTCATACAATGAATTATAAAACCCGCACACAAAAATAACAAGGCCTTAAAGAAAGCATGAGTTAATAAATGAAAAAAGGCCAAAACAGGCCACCCAATAAACAAAATAGCCATTATCAAACCTAACTGACTTAACGTAGATAGAGCAATAATCTTCCTTAAATCAAATTCAAAGCTTGCTCCAAGACCAGCCATAAATATTGTTATTATAGATAGTAACAATAACAAAGAACAATCAAAATTAGACAACATGCCAGAGAAACGAATCAATAAATAAACACCAGCAGTAACCAGAGTAGAAGAATGAACCAAAGAAGAAACAGGAGTAGGAGCAGCTATAGCAGCAGGTAGCCATGAAGAAAAGGGGATCTGGGCTCTCTTAGTGAAACCCGCCAAAACAATTAATATAATTAAGTAAAAACTCCAAGAATCCCAAACCCCCACATAATAAATATAATGCCAACTCCCAAAATTTAATATCCAAGAGATAGCAATTAGAATAGCAACGTCACCCAAACGATTAGTTAAAATAGTTAATATACCAGCAGAATAAGACTTAAAATTCTGAAAGTAAACAACCAAAGCATAAGAAACAAGGCCAAGGCCATCCCAACCAATTAAGATTCTAATTAAATTAGGTCTCACAACCATTATTATCATAGACATGACAAATAAAAGAACCAAAAAATAAAACCGAGACTTATCCTGATCAGCATACATATAACTCTCACTATAATAAATAACCATAGAAGAAATAATAAGAACGCAGCCCGCAAAAATTAAAGACATCCAATCAAAAAGAAAAGTCATAGTCATAGCACATCTTCTTAAACTCAAAAACTCCCAATCATAAAAAAGAGAATAATCCTGAATAAGAAAAAGTACACCCATAATAACCCCGACTGCCCCCCAAATTAAAAGCAGAGTCCCTCCCAATAAATACAACGATATCTTACTTAAAATAATCCAAAGTCATTAGACACCTGTAACACCACAAATTACTATTCTACTTAAACTACTTAGATACAACCAAAGTACAAATAAATCAACCCTTATAACAACCACATTTAAAGGAAGCAAATGAAAAAAGATTAAAATATACTCCCGGCAAACATTTATATTAAACTTTGAGATACCCCCATAAAAGAAACCGTGTTGAGTATAAGAATACAAATAAATTCTGTAACAGCATCTTAAAAAAGAAGACAAACCTAAAAATAAAAAGCTTAATCTTCTTCATCTCATCACACTGTTAATTAATATAATCTCCCCAAGTAAATTTAAAGAAACAGGAGAAGCCATATTATTAGCACTCAAAATAAATCAAAATAAAGAAAGAGAAGGTATAAACGCAATTAATCCCCTATTAACAATAAAACTACGGCTACCTACTCGCTCATAAACAATATTAGCCAAACAAAACAAACCTGAGGAACACAAACCATGCCCAATTATTAAAATTAAAGCACCACAAAGCCCTCATATATTCAAGAAAAAAATACCACACAAAACTAAACCCATGTGAGCAACCGAAGAATAGGCAATCAAAGATTTAATATCAACCTGGCATAAACATAAAACACCTACCAAAAAAGAACCATACAAACTCAAACCCATTCAAATAAAATTATAAAAAATAGAATAATCACAAATAAAATAAAACACCCGCATTAAACCATAACCCCCCAACTTCAATAAAACTCCAGCCAAAATTATAGAACCCGAGATAGGGGCCTCCACATGAGCCCTAGGCAACCAAAAATGAATAAAAATCATAGGCATCCTGACCAAAAAGGCCAAAATTATAGACAAATAAAGATAAAGGCCACAATCAATATCAATTAGAAAATAAAATAAAGTGCAACCTCTACCGATATAAAAAATACCTAACAACAGGGGCAGAGAAGCAAACAAAGTATAAAAAAGCAAATAGAGGCCCGCACTCAAACGCTCAGGCTGATAGCCTCATCCAAAAATTAAAAACAAAGTAGGAATTAAAGAAGACTCAAAAAATAAATAAAATAAAAAGAGATTAGTAGTCCCAAAAGAAAGCAATAAAAATAAAAGTAAAAACAAATTAACTATAATAAACTCATAACAGTAATTAAAATCACGGTAAATAAGAAAACTAGCTAAAATTATAAGAAACACAATTCAAAAACTCAAAAAGATCATACACATAGACAAAATATCCCCCCCAAAAGAATATCTAATTATAGAATAGAAATCAAAAAATAAGAACCTATTAAAATAAATAAAAAAACCTAGCATTAAACAAATCAAAGAAAGCCATCAAAAATCAATAAAAATTAAAGGGACCAAAAACAAAACATAAAAAAACATACTTATCATCCCAAAATAGACAAACTATTCACGCTGTCACTACCATGACCACGAATAAGCCCAACCAAAATAGATAAACCCATAACACCCTCACAAACAGAAAAAGTTAAAAAGACTAAAATAAAATAATAGGAAAGACCATAAAAACATAAAAAAATAAAAAACAAAAGATAAAGAACAAGAACCAAAAATTCCAAACTCAACAAAGTCAACAACAAATGCTTACGTATAGAACAAAATACAAACAAACCAGAAAATAACATAACAAATAAAGTCAACCCTAAAAACAAGTCATACACTAGTTTTAATAGTTTAAAAAAAATAATGATTTTGTAAATCATAGATAGATATTCTTTAAAACTTCAGCAAAAAGTACAAACCACTTATCTTTAATCCCCAAAATTAACGTTTTAATAAACTACTTGCTGAAATTACTATATTTATAACACTTTCAATCATTGTGAGAATAGTATTCCCTATACTTAACCATCCGCTAAGTATAGGACTCATGTTAATTATCCAGACATTATTAGTAGCAATAATCACAGGCATAATAATTAACATATTCTGATTTTCATACATCCTAATCATAACAATACTGAGAGGAGCACTAGTACTATTCATCTACATAGCAAGAGTGGCCTCAAATGAAAAATTTTACTCATCCATCTCTTCATCAACGATCATTATCCCTATCATACTAATATCCCTTACAACCCTGTTTCTCGTGGATCAGATAGGATCCAGAAAAATCTGATCCACAAGAAAGAAGAGTATAGTGATAAATGACCAGATAATAAATCTAGCTAAACTATTCAACATACACAACATATTCATCACCCTTTTTATAATTAACTACTTACTCTTCACTATAATCTGTGTTTCCTATATTGTAAACGTCTATGAAGGTCCCTTACGAACAAAAAACTAATGAACAAGCCCCTACGGAAAACTCATCCTTTAATTAAAATTATCAACAATTCACTAGTAGACTTACCAGCACCATCAAGAATCTCATTATGATGAAACTTCGGATCATTATTAAGAATATGTTTAATAATTCAAATTGTGACAGGGGTATTCTTAGCCATACATTACACAGACAACATTGAATTAGCATTCAGAAGAGTGGTCCATATCTGCCGAGATGTAAACAATGGCTGGCTACTCCGAAGATTACACGCTAATGGGGCGTCCCTTTTCTTCATTTGTCTATACCTTCATGTAGGTCGAGGAATCTATTATGGATCCTATAAATTAATTATAACCTGAATAGCAGGAATTATTATACTATTTCTTATTATAGGAACAGCTTTCCTGGGGTATGTCCTTCCCTGAGGACAGATGTCCTTATGGGGAGCCACAGTAATTACAAACCTTCTATCAGCAGTGCCTTACCTGGGAAGAGAATTAGTTAAATGACTATGAGGAGGTTTCTCTGTAGATAATGCAACACTAACACGATTCTTTACACTTCACTTTCTTCTTCCATTTATTATTGCCGCATTCACGATAATCCACCTCCTCTTCTTACACCAAACCGGGTCAAACAACCCCCTCGGGTTAAGTAAAAACTTAGATAAAATTCCCTTCCACCCATACTTTTCAATCAAAGACCTTCTAGGAGTAAGAATCACTATGCTCTTTTTCATCATACTAAACTTATGGGAGCCGCGTATTTTAGGGGATCCGGAAAATTTTATCCCTGCCAATCCCCTAGTTACCCCTGTACACATTCAACCAGAATGATACTTCCTATTTGCCTACGCAATCTTACGCTCTATTCCTAATAAACTGGGGGGAGTGATTGCAATAGTAGCATCCATTGCCATCATCATTATCCTCCCATTCACAAACAAAAGAAAATTTCAAGGAATTATATTTTACCCCATCAATCAGCTCATATTCTGAATTCTGGCTGCCACTATACTCCTACTAACATGAATTGGGGCCCGGCCCGCAGAAGAGCCCTTTATTTTAGTAGGGCAACTTCTCACAGTAGCCTATTTTTCCTACTTCATCATTAACCCCATATTATTAAAAACTTGAGATAAACTAACTTCATAAGTTAAATAGCTTAAGGTAAGCATATATTTTGAAAATATAAGAAGAAGGTTCAAACCCTTTATTAACTTCACTTAAAAGAGTGCGAAAACTTCATTCTTTCTAAGAAGAAGGTTCAAACCCTTTATTAACTTCACTTAAAAGAGTGCGAAAACTTCATTCTTTCTAAGAAGAAGGTTCAAACCCTTTATTAACTTCACTTAAAAGAGTGCGAAAACTATAACACCAATAAAATGACACCTGAAAAGAAAAGAAAGTATCTTAAAGACAAAGGTAGAAACACCCTTCAAGTTAAATACATTAACTTATCATAACGATAACGAGGCAAAGTCCCTCGAACTCAAATAAATAAAAACATAAGAATAACCACCCTAAAATAAAAGAAAGGGGAAGCTAAATCACAACCAAAAAAAATAATACAACTCAAAAGTCTCATAAAGATAATATTTATATACTCAGACAAGAAAATAAAGGCAAAGCTACCACTTCTGTATTCAACATTAAACCCCGAAACTAATTCCGACTCCCCCTCAGCAAAATCGAAAGGAGAGCGGTTAGTTTCAGCTAAACAAGTAGAAAATCAACAAAAAAACAAAGGAAGGGAGAAAAATAAAAACCAAATATAATACTGATACTTTATAAAATCAAGCAAATTAAAACCAAAAATAAAAATTAATAAACAAATTAGAATTATAGCTATTCTTACCTCATAAGAGATGGTCTGAGCAACAGAACGTAAACCCCCCAACAATGCATAATTAGAGTTAGAGCTTCAGCCAGACAACAAAACCCCATAAACCCCTATACCAGTACAACACAAAAAAAATAAAGCACCCAGACTAAAATTATAAACATTAATCAAAAAAGGAAACAAAACTCATAAAAGAAAAGATAAAGATAATATAAATACGGGAGAAAAGTAATAAATAATAAAATTAGAAAGATAAGGATAAGTTTGCTCCTTAAAGAAAAGCTTTAAGCCATCAGAAAATGGCTGAAGTAACCCCATAAAACCAACCTTATTAGGGCCCTTACGTAATTGAATATAACTTAAAACCCTACGCTCTAATAAAGTAATAAAAGCAACAGATAGAAGAACCAAAATTAAAGTTAAAACATAAGAAACTAGAAACACTACTATCTGTAAAAACATTTACATAAATAAATCCTAAATTTACTGCACTAATCTGCCAAAATAGTAATATAAATCAAAATAAAAAAAACTATTCCCCGTTCCCGGTCCTTTCGTACTGAAAAACAATAAAAAATTAAGGATAGAAACTGACCTGGCTCACGCCGGTCTGAACTCAGATCATGTAAAAAATTAAAGGTCGAACAGACCTAGTTAAAAGACTACTGCACCACACTACTTATTTTAATCCAACATCGAGGTCGCAAACTTCTTCATCAATATGAACTTTCTAAAGAAATTACGCTGTTATCCCTAAGGTAACTTAATCTTACAATCAATAAAAATGGATCACAAAAACATAAATTAATGAAATAAAAAAATAGAAGTTAAGAAAATTCTACGGTCACCCCAACAAAATAAAATTAACCATCAAAAGATTAAACTTACTAAACTCTCTAATAAACAATCCTATAAAGATCTATAGGGTCTTCTCGTCCTTTAAAAGAACTTTGGCTTTTTAACCAAAAAATTAAATTCACACATTATATTAAAGACAGCATGTATCTCGTCCAGCCTTTCATACTAGCCCCTAATTAAGAGACAATTGATTATGCTACCTTAGCACAGTTAAAATACCGCGGCCATTCACAACCATCATTGGGCAGACTAGACCTTAAATAAATAATCAAAAGGACATGTTTTTGTTAAACAGGCGAATACACTTTTGCCGAATTCCTATAATATAAATATATATGATACTAATTTAATCATTATCCCAAAAAAGAAACAATTAACTAATTAATTTCCATAAAAATCTAAACTCAATACAAAATAAAACAAATAAAAAAATACCCTATAACGGAATTCATGATGACTGTTTTCAGGCCTACAAAATTTCAAAATAAATAGAGTTATAATATTATTGCTGAGCTTATCCCCAACAATATTAAACCTGCATCAACTAAATAATAAAATAAACATAATTACATAAACAAGATAGAATCCAATTCACTTCTAGAAAAACCAGATATTCAAGAACGAATAACATATCATTACCAAAATAATATTAAAAACAATGATACAACACTGAATCACATATTATTTTATCTCTCCTGACTTCGGGAAATATAAATAAATAAAAAAATTTAATCAACCCTGATACAAAAGGTACATTAAATAAGAACTACTTTAAATAAAATAAAAAAATTCCCTCACAGTACTATTAACTATCATTTTAAGAACTCATTCAACAAAAATTACTAAAAATAAAATTACTTCTATTAAATACACACAAACTAAAAATAACAATAATTCCCTAATTAATCAAATTAAGTTGATTCGCACAACTATCCTATTAATGTAAATAATAGAGCTTCTGAAGCTTTAATTTGTATCTCGCCAGGCCTACCTTCCAGTAGGTCTACTTTGTTACGACTTATCTCATATCAATTAATGAGAGTGACGGGCGATGTGTGCATAACTTAGAGCCAAAATCAAAATTATATATTAATAATAATTACGATCAAATCCAATTTCATAAACAACCAACTTTCCAGCATTCAATTAATCCATAAATAAATTTATTGTAATCCACCTCTTCTCCATTACAGCTGCACCTTGACCTGACATTACTTTCATAAAATTAGAGGAAAATAAATTCTAATAAAACATCCAATGACAGAGATATACAAGCTCAAATAGAGTAAAATCAATCGTGGGACATCAATCACAGGGCAGATTCCTCTGAAAGGACTAAGTTACCGCCAAATTCTTTTAATTTTAAGAATACAACTATTAATAACAAGGACCTAAAATTTTACAATCAATAATAATAGGGTATCTAATCCTAGTCTCACAATAAATCTTCATATTTCCATCATAAACCATATCTTTACATAAACTCTTCAATTTCACCTGAAAAATCTAAACTTTCAATAAATTTAAACAAATTGAATAAAATCCAAAAAAATTCACTCGCCCTTGTTGTATAACCGCGACTGCTGGCACAACTTAAGTCAGAGCTAAATTCAATCGGCTATTTCTAAAAAAACTTAAAAAATAAAATAAAATACTGCAAATAATTGTAATTTTCCCATTAAGAGCAAGAATCAAGCAAATACTCACATGTACAACCACTGAAAAATGAACTTTTTTTAAGTTAGAATCAAACTTTACTCAACATGTTGTAACTACGGTACATTATTGAATTTCCCCCCCTCTTTTCTCCCTCGCATACAGCTCCGGCCTACGGCCTCCGCATCGGTATAACCTACGGATATTAAATATTTTACATGATGAAACCTTAACTAGATTAGATGATTATTGTATTATCCTATTAGGATACTAAGTAAATAACTCACGAATTGATGAACCGTACACTCCCGTATTTCTATCGATGGCCTCATCTCTAGAAATACAACGTATATACGTATTAATCGTATAAGATGTATTATGCCTGTAATCAACTCTCTGCGGGTTCCCCGACATGGAAATATTTACATATATGTCCTACTATCGTCACTACCACTATAGCCATTACTCCTCTACCATACTCTGAACCTTCTCCGTCCTCCCTAAATAGTCTCATACCCGGATGGATGGGGGGGGGGTCTCTATTTCATAGATAGATTTGCCTAAAATCAAGAATTACATAGAAAATATATTTCTTAATTTTAGTTTTAAAAATTATAACAAAGAAATTTATGACTTAAAACTAGCTCTATAACTCTCTCAGACTCTCAATAACTTACCTAAATTTTCAATTTCACAATCTCAAATCATAGAAAATTACCAAAAATCTTTATAAAACCAATTCTTCAAAACTTAAATTCCAAATTTTAATCTTTTTTGTAAACAATTAAAGTTACGGCACATTATTAAATTTCCTCCCAAACATAAATGAGTAAGAAGCCCATCGGGCCACCCACTTAATCGTCCCCAGCAGTTAAAATACACAAACATTACTAGATAGATTGAAATATCGGGCCCAAATTAAAATTGTCACTTGAATATTATTTCTAATTTACCTGCGCAAAATTAAACCACGGAACACCGCAATTTAACTTAAATACAAAATAACGAAAACTCCTAAGTTTGCCTGTACGCCCTCCCTACAAATAAAACAAACTTTCATAAAAACTAAAGAAAATACACAACCCGCGCAAACTTAAAAACAACAAAATTGCACAAACTCAGAAAGATCGTACAAACCCATCAATCATTCACAATCGCAACCCATGACATATCCCTGAAATAACAAAAGATTAGCACGATAAGTATGATTTGGGTGGGAAAGGGTTCCATCGCCAGAAAGTTAAGAGTAAAATTACAAATCCAATTTTTAAAAAACAAAAAACTGAATTTTAAAGAATAAGGCAATTGATTAAACTGACTGAAAAGGCAGATCAAGCATATTTTATGCCCTTATTATATTTTTTAGATTTAAACTAAATCTTAAGAAATCAAAATTCTTCGTGCACCATACACCAAAATATAAAAAGGTAAGCTAATTGAAGCTATTAGGTTGATACCCTTGCTATAGAAGACAATCCTTCTCCTTTTTAATCCTAAATATCAACTTTATAATAATTACAGAAACAATCTTAATACTTATATCTGCGCTAAGTAGATCTCTGATGGTAATCTCTCCTTGCCTAATCAGAGAATTATTTAGTCTTATATTACTGTTAAGAATGATAATTAAATTAAGAATCCCCCCTTTCCAGCCACACCTCCCAGAATTCTTGGAAAAAATGAGCCGAGTTAGCTCTGCTACTTCTATAACATGACAAAATGCTGGACCTTTAATTATTATATCTCACATCGTAGACGTCCCTAAACTCCTGCCTCCTATTATTTGCGTTACTGTAATCGTGGGCGCAATTGGCGGACTCAGCCAAACATCCATCCGAAAGATTATAGGATATTCTTCCATTAACCACATAGGATGAATAAAGTTTCATAATGAATTTTGAATCAAATATCTAATTATCTATTCAATCATTATTACATTAATGATTTACACCTTTAATGTGTACTCAACATTTTTTATTAATCAAAAATTAAATAACCCCGAATCCTTAAAAACCCTGACAATAACTAAACAATTCTTAAAATTAAAAGAACTATTCCTACTTTTAGAGATCCCGCCTAAATGATCAATTAATCAAGCAATAATTATCCCCAACTCAATCACAATTTTAAAGCACGAATTTAAAAAACAACAAATAGAACAGCACGAATTTAAAAAACAACAAATAGAACTGCGCAAACTTAAAAACAACAAAATTGCACAAACTCAGAAAGATCGTACAAACCCATCAATCATTCACAATCGCAACCCATGACATATCCCTGAAATAACCAAAGATTAGCACGATAAGTATGATTTGGGTGGGAAAGGGTTCCATCGCTAGAAAGTTAAGAGTAAAATTACAAATCCAATTTTTGGAAAACCAAAAAAAAAAATTGGATTTTAGGG